TTGGAAAATATTACTAAGAAGAAATGTTCGATTAATCATTAAATTACATTATTCTTTAAAAATTTTCATTGAAAAAAAATACATAGATATCTTTCTACCTATCATTAATATTGCCAAAATGAATACAAAACATTTTGTTGAATCAATGATTGGGAAGATTGGGAAATACATTTCTAATAATGAAAGAAATCAATCTAAAAATGAAACAACTGAAAAAGACATTCACTTTATTTCTATTTCGACTATCAAAAGGGCACAACCAACCAAGAAGAATTCACATACCTTTTATGACTTATCTTCCTTGTCGCAAGGATATGTATTTTTAAAATTATCCCAACGCCAAATTCTTAATTTGTCTAAGTTAAGATCTGCTCTTCAATATCATGGAACATCTTTTTTTATTAAGACTACAATAAAGGATTCTTTTGGAATACAAGGAATATTTAATTCCGAATTAAGGCATAAGAAACTTCGAAGTTATGATCAATGGAAAAACTGGTTAAGAGGTCATTTTCAATACAATCCCCCGACTGAATGGTCTAAATTAATACCACAAAAATGGCGAAATAGAGTCAATCAACGTTGGACAGCTGAAAATAAAGATTTTAAAAAATGGAATTCATATGAAAAAGACCTATTATTTCATTACACAAATCAAAGTTCTTATGAAGTATATTCCCCACAAGAAAAATTTCTAAAAAACTATAGATATGGTCTTTTATCATATCAATTTTTTAATTATGAAACGAAGAAAGACTCATCTATTTATGGATCACCATTACAAGAAAATAAGAAGAAAAAGGTTTTTTACACTATAGACAAATTAGGTTATGAGGATATGAATATGGGTCTCAAAAATAATAGGGCTTCTGCTCTTTCTCTTTATCTAAGAAGGATTAATGTTATAGGTATGGAAAAAAGGTTAGATAGAAAATATTTTGATTGGAAAAAAAAATTTCTAAGACAAAATAACAATGATAAGAAAGATCTTTTATATATTCGAGTGGTTAAAAATCCAGAAGATATAAAAATCACTCCACCCAATTCCGAAGAATTCTTTATTGATTGGCTAAAAATAGATAAAATGCCAATGAAATCCCCCCCAAAAGGGGATTGGGAGTTTTGGTTCTTCCCAGAATTAGTGCTACTTTATAAAGTATATAAAGTAAAACCTTGGACTATACCAAGCAAACTCCTTGTTTTACATATTCCTCTCACTAAATATTTAGGTTCAATAAAAGGACAAAGGGGGATTTTTTCAAAGAATGGAAACAAAAGAGACCCCGAGGGTCTTCTGAAAGAGTTTTTGGTTTTTCAAGTGCGCTGGTACAATAATGTTGTGGCGCAAAGAACGCTCGATATGTTCGTGCCATTTAGCTACCTGGTCGAGGAGGGAAAAGCTATCAAAAAAGTGGCCAATTCGGTGATAATCTCTCTGGGAACGAACAGATTAAGTCCAAATCTAACAATGGTTAGCAAGAAGGCACGGATGACTGAAAAGATGCAACTTGGGATAATGGTTATCGACCCCATTCGTCTGCCTAGAAATATTGATAGATATTTTATTATCTATGAAGCATTGAGCATTTCGTTGGTTCATAAAAGCAATCAACAAATTAAGCAAGGATGCCTAGACGAAAGAAGCTATTTTCATCAGAAGAATTTTGATGAATCCACTCCATGCCATCACAGAATAACAGGAAATAGAGAGAAAAATCATTATGATTTGCTTGTTCCTGAAAACATTTTATCATCTAGACGCCGTAGAGAATTGAGAATTTTAATTTCTTTCCATCTAGACGCCGTAGAGAATTGAGAATTTTAATTTCTTTCCATTTTAAAAATAGGAATGGTGTGGATAGAAATCAAGTATTTTACAACGAGACTAAGATAAGAAACTGGGGTCCATTTTTGAAGGAAAGTAAACATCGTGATAGAGATAAAAATGAATTAATGAAATTAAAGTTCTTTCTTTGGCCTAATTATCGATTAGAAGATTTAGCTTGTATGAATCGTTATTGGTTGAATTCGAATAATGGGAGCCGTTTCAGCATGTTAAGAATATATATGTATCCACGATTAACAATTCGTTGATGGTACATTCTTTCTCTATATTCTCTATTCTCTACCATTGCCCTGTCTTACATCCGAGTTTCATATAAAAGTTACGATACTCAGTCAACGACGTATCAATTACAATTCGTTGATGGTACATTCTTTCTCTATATTCTCTATTCTCTACCATTGCCCTGTCTTACATCCGAGTTTCATATAAAAGTTACGATACTCAGTCAACGACGTATCAATTAGATCTACAAATGCATCAAGGAAATCTTCGTAATTTTAGATTTAAGTTATTCGCTTTTGTGAATGTAAAAACCATCTTTTTGTATCTCTATTCGAATCAAATTAAAAATTGGATTGATTCATGTTAATTGAAAAAAAAAATAAGGAATCCATAAAGAAATTAAGATTCTTGTGTATACTACATTAAAAGAGCTGGTATTATTATTATTGATCAAAAAAATCCATATCTGTTCTATAAAAAGGGGAGGGGAAATTCTTTCATATGCTAAAAAATGCATTCGTTTCAATTATTTTGCAAGAGGAAAACAAAGAAAACAGGGGGTCTGCTGAATTTCAAGTAGTTAATTTCACCAATAAGATACGAAAACTTACTTCCCATTTGGAATTGCACAAAAAAGACTATTTGTCTCAGAGGGGCCTGCGAAAAATTCTGGGAAAACGTCAACGGCTGCTGGCTTATTTGTCAAAAAAAAATAGAATACGTTATAAAGAATTAATTGATCAATTGAATATGTCAAAAAAAAATAGAATACGTTATAAAGAATTAATTGATCAATTGAATATTCGAGAAACAAACGTTGGTTGAAGAGTCGGTTTGCATTTTTCACTTCAACTTTAATGAACTTCTTTTCACTTTCAGCAATTCATGGAAGAATGAATCGGTAAAAACATATGACTACGTCAGCTACAAGAAAAGACCTCATGATAGTCAATATGGGTCCTCAACACCCATCAATGCACGGTGTTCTTCGACTCATTGTTACTTTAGATGGGGAAGATGTTATTGACTGTGAACCAATATTGGGTTATTTACACAGAGGTATGGAAAAAATTGCGGAAAACCGAACAATTATACAATATTTGCCTTATGTAACGCGTTGGGATTATTTAGCTACTATGTTCACAGAAGCAATAACTGTAAATGCCCCAGAGCAGTTAGGCAATATTCAAGTACCTAAAAGGGCCAGCTATATACGAGTCATTATGTTGGAGTTAAGTCGTATAGCTTCGCATTTGTTATGGCTTGGCCCTTTTATGGCAGATATTGGGGCACAAACCCCTTTCTTTTATATTTTTCGAGAAAGAGAATTGATATATGACCTATTCGAAGCTGCTACCGGTATGCGAATGATGCATAATTTTTTTCGTATCGGAGGGGTAGCTGCCGATTTACCTCATGGATGGATAGATAAATGTTTGGATTTTTGCGATTATTTTTTAAGAGAGGTTGCTGAATATCAAAATCTTATTACACGTAATCCGATTTTTTTAAAACGAGTGGAAGGGGTAGGCATTATTGGCGGAGAGGAGGCAATAAATTGGGGTTTATCGGGACCAATGCTACGAGCTTCCGGAATACAATGGGATCTTCGTAAAGTTGATCAGTATGAGTGTTACGACGAATTCGATTGGGAAGTCCAATGGCAAAAAGAGGGGGATTCATTAGCTCGGTATTTAGTACGAATCACAGAAATGACAGAATCCATAAAAATGATTCAACAGGCTCTCGAAGGAATTCCGGGGGGGCCTTATGAGAATTTAGAAATCCGGCGCTTTGAGAGACTAAGGGATCCGAAATGGAATGATTTTGACTATCGATTTATTAGTAAAAAACCTTCTCCGACTTTTGAATTGTCGAAGCAAGAACTTTATGTGAGAGTTGAAGCCCCAAAAGGAGAATTGGGAATTTTTCTGATAGGAGATAAGAGTGTTTTTCCTTGGAGATGGAAAATCCGACCACCAGGTTTTATCAATTTGCAAATTCTTCCTCAGCTAGTTAAAAGAATGAAATTGGCCGATATTATGACGATATTAGGTAGCATAGACATCATTATGGGAGAAGTTGACCGTTAAAATGATAATTGATACAACAGAAGCACAAGCTATCAATTCTTTTTCTAGATTGGAATCCTTAAAAGAAGTCGATGGGATCATATGGATGCTTGTTCCTATTTTGACTCTTGTATTAGGAATCACAATAGGTGTACTAGTAATTGTTTGGTTAGAAAGAGAAATATCTGCAGGGATACAACAACGTATTGGACCTGAATACGCCGGTCCTTTAGGAATTCTTCAAGCTCTAGCAGATGGTACAAAATTACTTTTCAAAGAGAATCTTCTGCCATCTCGAGGAGATATTCGTTTATTCAGTATCGGACCATCCATCGCAGTCATATCAATTCTACTAAGTTATTTAGTAATTCCTTTTGGCTATCATCTTGCTCTAGCTGATCTCAGTACTGGTATTTTTTTATGGATTGCAATTTCAAGTATTGCCCCCATTGGACTTCTTATGTCAGGATATGGATCAAATAATAAATATTCCTTTTTAGGTGGTTTACGAGCCGCTGCTCAATCAATTAGTTATGAAATCCCATTAACTCTATGTGTGTTATCAATATCTCTACGTGTGATTCGTTAAGACATAAAATTTACCTTACTTCTTTATCTTTCTAGGAAGGGTCTTTCATGAGTTGAATAGATTTTTTCATTTTTTATTCATCATTCGGGTTGATGAACTAAACCAGATAGTTATATGAGTGAACGAAACAGCTTATAAATTTGCAGTAAAAAGATTGAGTCTCATTTTCTATGTACAAGAGTTAAGTGAAAGTAACCATAAACATTAGAAACTGTTTACCCCAAGATTGGTTAATTAGTGATCATGGCTTGAAGCGGGTGCAAAAGATCAA